TACATTTTTTTTCTTTTATTGTCTTCTTTGCTTTGTTCTATTTTCCTTTCTTTCAGATTAATAAACAAAAAAAAACTCCAAAGTATACTTTTTTGCAGATCGAGGTAAGAAATATACTTCGAATATTTTTTCTATTTACTTTTTTTATCTATCTGTCAGATTATTTAATATTGTATTGAATTTATTTAATAATAAGAGACTGTAAGTGAAAGTCTCTTTCTCGTATCCATTAATTGCCGGAAAAATATCGTATGCATCGATATGAAAAGAAAATATTTGATACGCGAAGCCATGATTTGATGGATTTCTTTTATTTTTCTATAGATATATCATATCTTATAGAAATAATAGAAATTTAAATTGATCTTTTCTTGTGTTCGGAAATAAAAAAAAAAAGATATTTAAAATGAAAATGACTTGTATGTTGGAACTTGGAATAAACCCTTCTGCGTGGAGGAAGGGAATAGCAATTTATTCCTATAGAACCTCTCGGAACAAGAAGATTTAATCGGAAATATCGACAGATTCTTACGGAGTCCAAACCAAAGAAAAGAAGTATTAAAAACAAAATAAAAAAAGATCCACTGTTCGAATTTCATCTCTATCGAATTTGAATATCAGAATAGTAGATATAGTTATGATTCAATGGGTTAGGTCCACTTACTTTTTTTTGTTGATTTTTAATCTTTCCAATTTTTTTTTTGATTGTAATAATAGAAAATAGGAATATCTGGCAATTAAAGGAGATATCATTTCATTATAAAAAAAAAATAAAAAATAATAATAAAAATGTTCCACTTTCTAACTAGAATTATTATATTCGAATTCGTTAGAATGATAACGATAACTTATTCGAATTCATAATTCCATTTTCTAATGAAATTCTACGATTCCTTAGTTTTTTTATTACAAATAGAAACTTATTACAAATATCAACGATATCTCTATTCTTCCTTCAAATATGAATACTACTGCTGGAGTTTTATGAAAAAAGTAAAAAGCCCCTTATCGGATTTGAACCGATGACTTACGCCTTACCATGGCGTTACTCTACCACTGAGTTAAAAGGGCCCCTTTTGATTCAATTCCTGAATCAGGAACTAGCCAATATGAGTCTAGTACATATATTTGTTACTGCATATACTTATTATATACTTATTATATAGATAAGATTAGAATATATATATGTACATAGATATATTTTATCCGCATAGCGGCTCATTAAGGAACAATAAATTGGATTTACCTAGTGAATAAAGTATAGTTAATAAAATGGTTTATTGATATTGGATTTGATAAATATCAATGTAATGAATTATTTCAAAACCGATTCGAATTGAAGTGATCCTCATCATAACGAAATTCATTTCATTGATACATGTACCCACCAATTCAAATATTTTATTGAATCATTGATAAATGGATTCAATTTGTCCTGTCCCTCAACCAAATTCTTATTGAAAAAACAATTTTCAATAACTTGTTCATCCCTATCCTTCTTACCCGATTTCCAGATTGATTATCGTTTTTTTATTTCCCGGCTTAGTGTGAGATAGAAATATACCTACCGAATCTTAACAATGAATGAAAGTGAAAGAAATGAAGTTTAAACCCCTCGCCTTTTCCAGCAAACCAATCATTCCCTGAAAGGATCCTATCTTTCTTTCGCTTTCTTTCGTATTACTTATTTTTTTCTATTTTTTTTTTTTAGAATTATAGATTGGCGATTGGAATGAACAATTTCGAAATCTAAATGATGAATCAAAAAATTCTATGGAATTATGAAAGACGGAAAGATCCTTCTGATCGAATCATATCATTCCATTATATTGACAATTTCAAAAAACTGTTCATACTATGAACATAGTATAATGGCGGTCGGGCAAGTGGGCCCCCATCGTCTAGTGGTTCAGGACATCTCTCTTTCAAGGAGGCAGCGGGGATTCGACTTCCCCTGGGGGTAGGGTACTACGAAAGGAAGTTGATCATGGATTATCAATAAAGACTGAAATTGATTCTTCCTGGGTCGATGCCCGAGCGGTTAATGGGGACGGACTGTAAATTCGTTGGCAATATGTCTACGCTGGTTCAAATCCAGCTCGGCCCAATAATTTGCCGATCCACCATGAAATGATATAACCCATTTGTTGTTCTCCGGAAATGACCGATGTGCTCTGATACGGAAGAATAAAAAAAATATGATACATCCCTAGCGCTATTTTATTTTCCGTATTACGTATTTTTTCCACAAATTCGGATCTTGATAATGATCTAGATTCATATCAGGATCTGTAAGTATAAAGTCTAAGGAAAGGATTAAAGTAAATAAACAAAAAATACTCTTTTTTATTTTCATTGATTCATTTTTCAATCGATTTGGCAATAACGAACGGATTACGAGTAATCCGTGTTGATCTCGCTAAAGTGCATATCCATATAGATATCAATATATAAATAAGCCCCGCCTCTGTCAGTTACAGCACAACGATTCGAATCTAAAATCGAAAAAGAAAGGGTTTGAATGAAATCGTAAGAATATGTATGCTGTACGCTTTTTTCCCTGGGATTGTAGTTCAATTGGTCAGAGCACCGCCCTGTCAAGGCGGAAGCTGCGGGTTCGAGCCCCGTCAGTCCCGATGGATACAAATCCAATAAAAAAGACATCAATTCCTTTCGTGTGTGAAAGGGAATAAAAATAACAAACATAATTTCATTCCTATTCCTAACAGGGTTCTTTCTTTTTTTTTTTAGTTTAAGGTAAAGTTCCGACGAAGAAAGAAAAAAACTCTTAAAATAAAAAAGAAAAGGAATTATTGGTTGCATCAGAAATGAAATTTTTGAATTTGGTATGGATAAAAGATCTTCCTATGTTATACTATTCAATTCTCGACGATGAATCGATTTGATAGCTCAGATATTGTTATTCATGATATTGATATTTGATATCATCGAGATGTAATTTATACCATTGAATTTACCGACGAAAGATTTATCATCTCTATGGGATTAAATCCCGAGTTATTTATTGGAAATTAAAGAGAAATAAAACATAGAGATTATGGAAGTAAATATTCTCGCATTTATTGCTACTGCACTGTTCATTCTAGTTCCTACTGCCTTTTTACTTATAATTTACGTAAAAACGGTAAGTCAAAGTGACTAATTTTACTTAAACATGACTTCTTAATTCTTATCAATGCAATGATTGAATAAAAAAAATGAAAAAGGATTCAAATTTCGGGTCTTAGTCTTAAATGAAATGATCGGACTAGAATCAGCAGAATTCTATGAATTCGGATAGTATGGTAGAAAGAAATCAAATCTATTTCTTTCTACCATACTATCTATCTATTATTGTAGTGTATAAAGTTTTACTCTATAAAAATAGAGGTTTAATATGGATCAATCTACAATATGTATCTTCATATCCATATATATCTTCATATTCATATATATATAGAATATCAATTACCTATATGTAATGTACATAGCATAGCGTCCCAATTTTTTTTTCTTTGTTTCATCTATTCGATTTGTATTGGTTCGAATCAATCTCAAATAATCAAAAGGCAACTCTTATTCTTCCGATTCTAATTTATAGATTTCTGATTATTTTCAATACCAATCCCCGTATCATATTAAAAAAAAATAAAGTAATCTTTTTAGCATTCCGAAGAAGTAATTGATTAAATAGTTGTTATTAAATAGTTGACAGATGATCCGGGGGTTCTATGAGAAACTTTTTCGTATTTCGAAAAGATTGGTGGTAAAACCCAACCGATTTTTAACGTTTGAACCATGATATGAAATGAGTTCAATAAAGCATAAATCCAATTTCGAACCTAAAATACAAATAATAAAATAAAACAAGCGGTAAATACATAATATGGTACTCGCCTAAGGGAACGGCAATATCTTATTATGTGTAGTATCTCGTTAGACAACTCCTATGTCTATTTTGTTTCCTATAGAAATTGTGTATCCGCTTAATAACTAATAACAGAACTATTTTCTTTTCTCGGGGGTTCCGCGGTTACTCATTTTCCATATATAACTTTGGTAAGAGCCAGTTCATCGAAATAGAAATTTTAGGAAGAATTCGGTTGGAATAGGAGTAAATTTCCTATTATTTGTATTCCCTTGACTTTAAAAATATGAACATGGGAATAATAAAAATATTTGTTTGATTGAAAGAGTATTTTCTATTTTTATATTATCCATAGAATACATTACACCACTAGAATACAATAGAATTCCGAAATGCAGATATTTTTGAATTCAATTAATTAGTATTAATTAAATACTAAAATTTAAATTCAATAGTGAAATTCAAAAAATTTAAGAACCCAGCTATAAAACAATTGATACAATTTGATTTGAGTTTGATCCCTTAACTCAATTAGTAGTACCTTTAGAGTCCACTTCTTCCCCATACTACGAGTGAAAGGGAAAATGTAAAAACTACCATTAAAGCAGCCCAAGCAAGACTTACTATATCCATGTAAATTTTGTCTCCTATCTCTATCAATATGAAGGAATTATTTCATTATTGTTCACTAATTCTTCTTGTATTATTTTCTTTTTTTTGTATTATTCACTAATAATACTATAATATAATAATACTATAATAATAGTGGAATCGCTGGTACAGAGTCAAAAAGGGATTCTGGGCTAACACCATTTACGACACAATCCAATAAATCCAAAATAAATCCAATTAGAACATCTAACAAGTTCTTATCTGATTTCTAGTAGAATCGGAAAACATTAAGCATAAACAAAATATCCGGAGACATCCTTGGAAGTATTAAGGGAATGAATGTTACTAACAGGTAGGAATAATAAGACCTATGTTTTATTTTGTTTCCCCCCATTTCATTAAGTAATTTCATTAAGTAAAAAAAAAAAATATATATAGAATCAAGACAGATTACTTCGCATACTCATACTCTTATTTCCATCTCTTATTTCCATTTGATCTAATCCTTACCGTCTCCCGATTCGTTCTCTAAAACAATCGGAAGACAGCCTATTAAATTCTTTGACTATTTAATTCTTTGACTAGAGGTTACCAAATAAAGAATTTCTTTTTTATTATTTATATTCTATTTATATTCTAATAGAATAGAAAATTTCTATTAGAATATAAATAAATTTTTGAATTTTTTTTTTATAATATATTAAATAATAAATATTAAATAATAAATTAAATAATAAAACTAATAATATAAATATTCAAATAGAACTCTATTTAAATAAATATATTTATAAAAAAATAAAGCCAATTAGCCATTCAATCTAACTAATCTAACTAATATTGAATAAATGCGGGAGCGCTCAGATACTTTCATGAATCTGTATACAAGGTTTCTTCCGCACCCCTCCCCAACTAAAAATGGAATTAGATTCCCTGTCCGACCTATCCCTATCCAATCTAATTCAAGACCCAGTCAGTAGACGGACACTACAGTAGTAGTGGAGTGAAAGAACTATCATTTCAAGATTTATCGATTCCTTTTCACTACTAGAATCTTTCCTTGAATCCGAGACGAAAAGATTTACAACATTTTAGAGAACAAAACAAACCCCCCGATGCTAGAATTTAGCATCAAACAAGTCTCAAGAGTCCTTTTCCCCCGCTTGCTTCTGCTGGAAAAAATAAAATTCAAGTTTTCTATCAACAAAACGGAATAAACTATTTCAATTCTCTTGTCGATCAGGCGACACCCGGATTTGAACTGGGGAAAAAGGATTTGCAGTCCCCCGCCTTACCGCTCGGCCATGCCGCCAAAACGATACAAAATAAATATATGAGAATACCCCCCCCCTCCCCAAAAAACAAAAAAAGGGGGTAAAGTAACTTTGTGTTGATTGTTTTCTAAATTTAAGTTTTCTTTAATCCCATTCTTCAAAGAGCTCCTTCCCCTTTTTTCTATTGAAAAAACAAACGTGCACCTTCAATCACAAAAGCCAAAATTCAGGACAAATCGGAACCGTTAACTATTTTTAATTCCTGAACGATTCTTGAATTTGAATCTAAAATGGTTTTTTCTTAATGAGATAAGAAAAAAAAAATGGATACATAACTAATTAATATTGCTTTTTTTTTTTCAATAAAAAAAAATCCTTCTCCATTTCAATTATAACAGCAACTATCAGTATATGTAAACCCTAGAACATAAATTTTAATTGTTACAAAGATATTATCTAATCGGGTATCTTATCCGTATATAATACCTATAGGGAATTTTCAAGAAATTATCGTGCTTCCATTTTTTTTTTGACAATTTTTCGTTAAATAGATTGAATAGAAAATCCAAATTTAACACGACATGTGCTGTCCCGAACGAATATGACTGCAATAAAGTAAGAGACATATATATATAGATAGCTATAGCTGGAGTTAGATCTGTGCATGTTTAATAAATACAAGCCTTATTACACACTCCAATCGTATTCTCAAATTCTAAAAAAAAAAAATAGGTAAAAATATCTCTCTTCTCTGCGAATTCGAATTCTTTTTTGAACAATTCAAAAGCTTAAGTGCTAAAAAAATCAATTCTATATTGTTTCTGATTATTAGATTAGGTCTTTATCTCATCGAGCAGAGCCAATCCCGAATTCATTTATTTTTCTGGTATCCAATCGAATTGGAATATGGAATATCATAATAATGGTAGAAATTGAATCCATTTTTTGTTTTGATATTCTTTAAAAAACTCCAGAAGTCTAGGTGGAATTTTTCAATTCCTTTCCATTTAGAATTTAGATTCTATCTGTTTGTTTTGTTGCAAATTCCAATTTGAGTATAAAATTCTATTTATTCCTCTTTTCATAATAGGTATTTCATACACGGAGTTAGGTAAAATTTCATGTGATTCAGTAAAAAGAATAGAAATTCCATTATTGCTAAATCTATTCATGTGATTCGATGAAGAATGACAGCAAATCGTGGGATATTTTCTATAAATGGGGAAATTGAAAATGCTTGGGGGTGGAAATGAGGGAATGTCTACAATACCCGGGTTGAATCAGATACAATTTGAAGGGTTTTGTAGGTTCATTGATCAGGGCTTAATAGAAGAACTTTATAAGTTTCCAAAAATGGAAGATACAGATCAAGAAATTGAATTTCAATTATTTGTGGAAACATATCAATTGGTAGAACCCTTGATAAAAGAAAAAGATGCCGTATATGAATCACTTACATATTCCTCTGAATTATATGTATCCGCGGGATTAATTTGGAAAAGCAGTAGGGATATCCAAGAACAAACTATTTTTATTGGAAACATTCCTCTAATGAATTCCCTGGGAACTTCTATAGTAAATGGAATATACAGAATTGTAATCAATCAAATATTGCAAAGCCCTGGTATCTATTACCGGTCAGAATTGGACCATAACGGAATTTCGGTCTATACTGGCACCATAATATCAGATTGGGGAGGAAGATTAGAATTAGAGATTGATAGAAAAGCAAGGATATGGGCTCGTGTG